AAAAATATGTAATTGTCAGCAAAGTTGTTTCTTTTTTTTTTTCAAATCCAAAAAGTTCTTCTTACTTAGAATAGGTCGTCGATTCAGCATTAGATAAAGGGGGTAAAATCCCTGTTTTTACAATTTACAATAAGCGGTTAAAATCATTTTATCAATATGAGTATCCTATATCGATAAAATATTTATTTTGAAACCACCTCTATATTAACATAGTGGTAGAAAGAGTACCATGCTGCGTCTAGACTTCAAACAGTTTGTTTTAACCATGTTAATAGTTCCACATTATTGGTTAATAGAGAATCAAAATCAATTTACCAATGAATCGCGAAATGCTATGGTTCTTACATATAATTTATGAATTTATACAGAAGTAATTCGCGAGATCATGCACCTCTCTTTCCTACTTATAACGGAAAAGGGTACAGTTGGTTGGTCCAACCTATTCTTGAAATAAACAACTCGCACACACTCCCTTTCCAAAAAAAATCAATACACCAAGCACTACACTTAGATTTATTGGATTTGTTGCTAAAATATCGGTATTAAACCCGAAACTCCCGGCAGATGGCCAGTGGCCTAAAGAAACGAAAGAATCGGTTACGTTTTTCATATGATCTCCTCTTATAGATAGACTAAAAAATCGAACAGAGTTCTTTTTGTAGCACTTCGCCCCTCTTTTTATTTATTCTTTTATTTTTTCTGAAATTGAGTAAAAAAATAAAAAATATTCGAGTTAGTTAGAAATTATGAACTAATGAACTAGCCCTTTTATTGGTTATTGGAACACTAACACTTACTAAAAAGAGTTTCCCTTGGTCTATGAACGGGAAGGATGAAAGCGAGTCAGTAGGCTAATTCCTCATCCGCAAATCAGCCCTTCCCGTAGGTTCTTTTCTCAAAGAATAAAGAATGGGAGGAGGGAAATCTTGATAGAATTTGAAAAAGCAAACGACAAGTCGAAGGCAATAAAATATGAAAAATAAATATATTTTTCATATTTATAAGCTAAGATTAAACAAAAGGATTTGCAAATAAAAGTGCTAATGCTACAACCAGTCCATAAATTGTTAAAGCTTCCATAAAAGCTAGACTAAGCAATAGCGTACCTCGTATTTTTCCCTCTGCCTCAGGCTGTCTCGCGATACCCTCTACAGCTTGACCCGCAGCAGTCCCTTGACCAATTCCAGGTCCAATAGAAGCAAGCCCTACGGCCAATCCAGCAGCAATAACGGAAGCGGCGGAAATCAGTGGATTCATGATAAGTTCCTCGTACCAAAAAAAGAAATGGTTAATGATACAATCAACCAATGAATTATGACTTAATTATTCCCTCACTAGGACTCATCCAGTCGAAGTAACTAAGAACTTCGGATTGAAGTAATAAGATTATTGAATCATCAAAACAACTTCGATATATCTTTTTTACTTTTTAGCCACAGAGTCTTTGTGAACCCATACGACTTTCGTTCTTCCATTTCTTGTTCTTGGTTCGAACTGTTAGTTGAATTATTTCTTGATTTCATCCGTTTATTCATTCAATTCACAGTCACAAGGGGCCGGAAGGACTTCTAGTCTATTAGAATCCCCTAGAGTAGTAAAATATATCTTTAGTTCATTTGATATATAACTAGCACTAGGCAATATCTAATATCACATATACATGTCTTTCTTCCATAACGTAAACCAAGCATTCATCTTAGATTCAATCCTATTCGAGAATCAAGCGTCGAAACATCTAGAAGGGTTCGCTTATAGTTATTCAAGTACAGATACCTCCCGCCCCTTTCTAAAATACTAAAAAAAAACCTTTTTAAAAATTCTTTTGAATCTTACCTTTTCTTATTATTCCACCTAGAGAAATCTAAATGGACAAATTGATTAGGACGACTAATTCCATAGGCATAGAAATATCATTATTTGATTGATCTAAGTTCATGCAATTTATTAATAAAACTGAATAAAAAAATTATTCATTTTTATTATTTATTTATTATTAATATTTTGGTCAATCGTTGAATAAAATCAACTGAAAGGGAAATCATTTCGCCTTTTTTTTTTTATTTTTTTATTTAATTACACGTCGTAAACCTATACAACAAGAATTATTGACAAAAATTCTTATATTCAAATTGTTTTAACAATGAATTAATAATGAGATGGACTAAGCAATCTAAAGTGAATATTCATTGAAACGAAGTATGATATTAAGTGAAGGAAAGGGGAATTTTAGGAAAAAGATCTTTGTTTTTAGATCTTTTTCCCCTTACTCTTTAATATCATCGTAATGTTTTTGCTATCACTCTAGATCGTATATAGCATAGTTGTATATTTAGATTCCCCTATTCTATTCCGTAAGTTAAGTAATTCTCTTGAGCCACCCACCATATACATTTATACATTGCTGTGGGCTAAGCTAAAAAAGACTATTTCAATGATGGCCTTCCATGGATTCACCTATATAAGCCGCGGCTAAAGTTGCAAAAATAAGAGCTTGAATACC